ATAAAAGAACTTTCAAAAATAAATCCAATTCCATTATTTAGATTGAGAGAAGTAGATGAATCGAGTGAAACTAAAAAAGAAAAAGATTCTATAATCAACAATCGGACAATTCATGAATCATTTAGTCAAATTCGATCTACGAATTGGACAAATGATTCACTGACAGAAAAAAAAATGAAAGATCTAACTGATAGAACAAGCACAATCAAAAATCAAATAAAAAGAATTACAAAAGAGAAAAAAAAAGCAACTCCCATTAGTCCTAACAAAACAAGTTATAATGTTAAAAGATTAGAATCACCAAAAACCATTTGGCAAATGTTCAAAAGAAGAAATGTTCGATTAATCCGCAAATTACATTATTTTCTAAAATTTTTCATTGAAAAAATATACATAGATATCTTTCTATGTATCATTAATATTCCCAGAATCAATACACAACTTTTTCTTGAATCAACAAACAAAATTATTGATAAATACATTTACAACAATGAAACAAATCAAGAAAGAATTGCTAAAAGAAATAAAAATACAATTCACTTCATTTCCGCCTTAAAAAAGTCACTTTATAATATTAGTAATGATAATAAAAATTCACAGATTTTTTGTGACTTATCCTCCTTGTCACAAGCATATGTATTTTACAAATTATCCCAAACCCAAATTATTAACTTGTATAAATTAAGATCTGTTCTTCAATATCACGGAACATCTTTTTTTCTTAAGACTGCAGTAAAAGATTATTTTGGAACACAAGCTCTATTTCATTCCGAATTAAGTCATAAGAAACTTCGGAATTCTGGAATAAATCAGTGGAAAAATTGGTTAAGAGGTCATTATCAATACGATTTATCTCAGATTAAATGGTCTAGATTAATACCACAAAAATGGCGAAATAGGGTCAATCAAGGTCGGACGGCTCAAACTAAGGATTTAAACAAATGGAATTCATATAAAAAAGACCAATTAATTCATTACAAAAAACAAAATGATTATGAAGTATATTCATTACCAAATCAAAAAGAAAATTTTCAAAAATACTATAGATATGATCTTTTAGCATATAACTCCATTAATTATGAAAATAAGAGGAACTCATATATTTATGGATCACCGTTCCAAGTAACTAAGAACCAAGAAATTTCTTATAATTACAATACACATAAACACAAATTATTCGATATGCCGGAGATTACCGCTATCAATAATTATCTAGGAGAGGGTGATATTATGTATATGGGAAAAAATCCGGATAGAAAATATTTCGATTGGAAAATTCTAAATTTTTGTCTTAGAAAAAAAGTCGATATTGAAGCATGGATCGAGATCGATACCAACAGTAATAAAAATACTAAGCCTGGCACTAATAATTATCAAATAATTCATAAAATTGATAAGAAAGATCTTTTTTATCTTCCGATTCATCAAGATCAAGAAAGCAATCCACCCAATCAAAACAAAATCGTTTTTGATTGGATGGGAATGAATGACGAAATACTAAATCGTCCCATATCGAATCTGGAATTTTGGTTCTTCCCAGAATTTTTGTTACTTTATAATAGATATAAAATTCAACCATGGGTTATACCAAGCAAATTACTTCTTTTAAACTTGAATATAAATGAAAATTTTAGTGAAAATAAAAACATCAATGGAAAACAACAAAGGAATCTTTTTCTACCCTCGAATAAAAAACAATCTTTTGAATTAAAGAATCGAAATCAAGTAGAAAAAGAAAAAGAACCCGCAGGCCGAGGAGATCTTGGATCAGATGTACAAAACCAAGAATATATTGGATCCCTTCTCTCAAACCAACAAAAAGATATTGAAAAAGATTATCCGGGATCAGATATGAAAAAACGTACAAATAAAAAACAATACAAGAGTAACACGGAAGCAGAACTCCATTTCTTCCTGAACAAGTATTTGCTTTTTCAATTGAGATGGAATGATACTTTGAATCAAAGAACGATCAATAATGTCAAAGTATATTGTCTCCTGCTTAGACTGAAAAATCCAAAAGAAATTACTATATCCTCTATTCAAAGGCGAGAAATGAGTCTGGATATAATGCTGATTCAAAAGAATTTAACTCTTACAGAATTGATGAAAAAGGGAATATTGATTATCGAACCCGTTCGTCTGTTTGTAAAAAATGATGGACAATTTATTATGTATCAAACCCTCGGTATTTCATTGGTTCATAAGAGTAAGCACAAACCTAATAAAAGATACCGAGAAAAAGAATATCTTGATAAGAATAATTTTGATGAATCCATTCCAAAACATCAAAAGATAACTGAAAATCGAGACAAAAATCATTATGATTTGCTTGTTCCTGAAAATATTTTATCATCTAGACGTCGTAGAGAATTGAGAATTCTAATTTGTTTCAATTCAAAGAAGAGAAATGGCATGGATAGAAATCCAGTATTTTGCAACGAGAACAACGTACAAGACTGGGGTCCATTTTTGGATGAAAATCCACATCTTGATAGAGAAAAAAATAAATTAATTAAATTAAAGTTTTTCCTTTGGCCCAATTATCGATTAGAAGATTTAGCTTGTATGAATCGTTATTGGTTTGATACCAATAATGGAAGTCGTTTCAGTATGTTAAGGATACATATGTATCCACGATTGAAAAGTTGTTGATGGTACATTTTTCCTCTATATCCTCGTACCATATCTGGTATGGAAAAGTAAACAAAACGAATGCACACATGCCTTGTCTTATACCCCATTCTAATATACGATACTAATTCAATGACGTATCAATTCGATCGAGAAATAAATCAACAGAATCTTCTTAATTTTAGGCCTAAATTATTCTCTTTCGTGAGTGCAGAAATGTATTATCCTTTTGTATTCCTATCCGACTCAAGTTTAAAATGGAATTGATTATTAATTCATTTTATTTGATAAAATTGGAGTCCATAAAAAAATTCAGATTGTTGTGTATACCGGATTAAAATGACTAGCATTATTATTATTACTGATCGGTAAAATCCATATATGTAAAAAAAGGGGTTCTTCTATGGTAAAAAATTCATTCATCTCAGTTATTTCCCAAGAAAAAGAAGAAAAGAAGGGGTCTGTTGAATTTCAAGTATTCGTGTTCACCAATAAGATACAGAGACTTACTTCCCATTTGGAATTGCACAAAAAAGACTATTTATCTCAGAGGGGTCTGCGGAAAATTCTGGGAAAACGGCAACGATTGTTGGCTTATTTGTCAAAAAAAAATAGAGTACGTTATAAAGAATTAATTCGTCAGTTGGGTATTCGGGAGACAAAAACTCGTTAATTTGACGAGTCATTTTTAATTATTCGCTTCATTTTTGATGAACTTCTTTTCGCTTTCAGCAATTCATGGAAGAATGGATCGGGGAAAAACTTATGACTGCACCAGCTACAAGAAAAGACCTCATGATAGTCAATATGGGTCCTCACCACCCATCAATGCATGGTGTTCTTCGACTCATCGTTACTCTAGATGGTGAAGATGTTATTGACTGTGAACCAATCTTGGGTTATTTACACAGAGGGATGGAAAAGATTGCGGAAAACCGAACAATTATACAATATTTGCCTTATGTAACACGTTGGGATTATTTAGCTACTATGTTCACAGAAGCAATAACCGTAAATGCACCAGAGCAGTTAGGAAATATTCAAGTCCCTAAAAGGGCTAGCTATATCAGAGTAATTATGTTGGAGTTAAGTCGTATAGCTTCTCATTTGTTATGGCTTGGCCCTTTTATGGCTGATATTGGTGCGCAGACCCCCTTCTTCTATATTTTTCGAGAAAGAGAATTAATATATGATCTATTCGAAGCTGCTACCGGTATGCGAATGATGCATAATTATTTTCGTATCGGAGGAGTAGCCGCTGATCTACCCCATGGTTGGATAGATAAATGTTTGGATTTTTGCGATTATTTTTTAACAGGGGTTGCTGAATATCAAAAGCTTATTACACGGAATCCTATTTTTTTAGAACGGGTTGAAGGGGTGGGCATTATTGGCGGAGAAGAAGCAATAAATTGGGGTTTATCCGGACCAATGCTACGAGCTTCCGGAATACAATGGGATCTTCGTAAAGTTGATCATTATGAGTGTTACGATGAATTTGACTGGGAAGTCCAATGGCAAAAAGAAGGGGATTCATTAGCTCGTTATTTAGTACGAATCGGTGAAATGAAAGAATCCATAAAAATTATTCAACAGGCTCTCGAAGGGATTCCGGGGGGGCCCTATGAGAATTTAGAAACCCGGCGCTTTGATAAAGTAAGGAATCCCGAATGGAATGATTTTGAATATCGATTTATTAGTAAAAAACCTTCTCCAACTTTTGAATTGTCGAAACAAGAACTTTATGTAAGAGTCGAAGCCCCAAAAGGGGAATTGGGAATTTTTCTCATAGGAGATCAGAGTGTTTTTCCTTGGAGATGGAAAATCCGCCCGCCGGGTTTTATCAATTTGCAAATTCTTCCTCAGTTAGTTAAAAAAATGAAATTGGCTGATATTATGACGATCCTAGGTAGCATAGATATCATTATGGGAGAAGTTGATCGTTGAAATGATAATTGATACAACAGAAGTACAAGCTATCAATTCTTTTTCCAGATTGGAATCGTTAAAAGAGGTCTATGAGATCATATGGATGCTTGTCCCTATTTTGACTCTTGTATTAGGAATCACAATAGGTGTACTAGTAATTGTTTGGTTAGAAAGAGAAATATCTGCAGGAATACAACAACGTATTGGACCCGAATACGCCGGCCCTTTGGGAATTCTTCAAGCGCTAGCAGATGGGACAAAATTACTTTTCAAAGAGAATCTTCTTCCATCTAGAGGAGATACTCGTTTATTCAGTATCGGACCATCCATAGCAGTTATATCAATTTTACTAAGTTATTTAGTAATTCCTTTTGGCTATCGCCTTGTTCTATCCGATCTCAGTATCGGGGTTTTTTTATGGATCGCCATTTCAAGTA